TTTTTGACTCTGCACCATTGATTCCACTATTATTAGTGAGCAATAATGGAACAATTCCGTCATAGAGATAGGGGACATAATTCACATGGATATAGTAAGTCTCGCTTGGGCTGCTTTAATGGTAGTCTTTACATTTTCCCTTTCACTTGTAGTATGGGGAAGAAGTGGACTCTAGAGTTACTACTAATAAAGTTGAGGAATCAAACTGTATCAATTATTTTATAGATCGTTTTGCAACGCGTTTTGAACTTTTTCAAATAAAAATATCTTCATTTCCAAATTCCATTGGATTCTAGTAGAGTAATGTATGATATGACTAATACTCTTTCAATCAAAGAGATATTTCAATGATTCCCATGTTTGTATTTCGAAAGGAAAGGGATACAGATGATAAGAAATTCATTCCAACCTAATTCTTCTGAAATTTTCTAACGGGCTTTTACCAGAATTATAGATGGATACTGAGGAAGACCCGACCCCTTTTTTATTTTTTGATTTGATTTTTTTCTTTCCCTCTTTACTGTTCAAAGAGGAAGTCGTTTTGGTAAATGTATACCCACTTTCTATGAGAAAGAAAACAATATAGACATAGCATAGTGGTTGGCTAACAAGATACTATGCATAATAAGATCTTGACTTGGGCGAGTCACATATTTATTGCGCACTTACCGCTTGTTTTATTAGATTTTTGGAATTTTTGATACTTTATCAACCCATTTCATATCATGGTTCAAGCGTTAAAATCGGCGAGGTTTACTATTTATTTTATTTCTTTTCGAAATCTGAAGAAGTGCCCATAGAACTCCTGTCAATGGCTCAATCAATTATTTCTTCGAAATGCTAAAAAAACAGATTACTACGTGTTTTTCTTAAGATATGCCCATAATGCTTTTTCTTGATTCTTTCGATAGATCCCGAAATTCATATTGGATGGAAATAATAAAAAATCTAGGAATTAGAACTCTAAGAGTAAGACGATTATTTCAGAGTGATCAGAACAAATAGATGTATCAAAGAAATCGAATTTGATGCTATGTCCATTCCATATATGAAATTTATATCTACATATATGAAGATAATATTGGAGATTGATCTATATTAAGCCTTTCTCTTTATTGTAAAGTACAACTTTACAACTTTATACACTACAATAACACTAATAGATAGTATGGTAGAAAGAAAGATTTCATCTCTTTCTTTCTTACCATACTATCGGATCTCATAGAGCCGATTATAGTCCGCTCATTTCATTTAAGACGCGAAATTGGAATCCCTTTCGTTTTATTTCTTCAATCATTGATAAGAACTCAGAAATCAAGTTTCATTCAAATTAATTAATCATTTTGACTAACTGTTTTTACGTAAATGATAAGTAGAAAAGCAGTAGGAACTAGAATGAACAGTGCAGTAGCAATAAATGCAAGAATATTTACTTCCATAATCTCATCTTTTTTTTACTTCACAATAACTCGGGATTTAATCCCATAGAGATAATAAATCTTTCGCCTGTAAATTCAATGAATGAATTACTTCTCGATGATCTTGAATCGGATCAATATCATGAATAACAATATCTGCGCTATCAAATGAATTCGTCGTCGAGAATTGAATAGTATAACATAGGAAGATCTTTTATCCATACCGAATCCAAAATGGGATTCCTGAACCAATCAAAAATTCCTTGATTTATTATTATTTTTTCTTCTTTCTTTTCTATAACCTACCTTAGGTTTTCCTTGTACAATCATCTGATGAAGTATCATGTGACCACCCTTTCATTTCCATTAGTCACAAACCCAAACAAACAATAGAAGCGAAATGGAAAAAGAAAGGAGTTAAGTTCTAAGCTCTGTTTTTTTTTTAATAATCTAATTTTCTTGGAAGACAAAGAAATGTGATAAAGATGATTCCCGGTATAAAAGATCTAATATTCCATCAAATTCACTATTTTTTTTAGGCTTTGTTCTTTCTTCGATGGGACCCCTAAAAAAATAGAAAAATAGGAAGGAAAAAAAAAACAAGGATCTCCTCTTGGGAATGAAATTCTGCTCCCTGTCCTCCCTTTCACAGAAAAGGGAGAGATGAATTGATGTATTTATTGGATCCTTCGGGACTGACGGGGCTCGAACCCGCAGCTTCCGCCTTGACAGGGCGGTGCTCTAACCAATTGAACTACAATCCCAGGGAAATAAGGGATCTAGCATAAATTTAAATTATTTTATATTCCTCTGTATCAGGTATTTCTCAAGGACAAGGGGGTTATACCATCTCATGGTAGATTGGCGAATTCTTGGGCATTATTGGGCCGAGCTGGATTTGAACCAGCGTAGACATATTGCCAACGAATTTACAGTCCGTCCCCATTAACCACTCGGGCATCGACCCAGGAAGAATCCATTTTAGGCTTATTGGTAATCCATAATCAACTTCCTTTCGTATTACCCTACCCCCAGGGGAAGTCGAATCCCCGCTGCCTCCTTGAAAGAGAGATGTCCTGAAC